CCTTACCACCGAAGGATTTCGTCGTACACTTGAACGATAGCCCAGAAAATAGAAAGAATGATTGTATAATTGGTTTATATGGATCCTGTCCGGTTGAGACCACAAGTAAAAATGAGATTGCCAAAAACGGACAAGGTAAGATTTCCATTTCTTCATACGAAGATGAGTCCCCTTTGAAGCCAGAATAGATTTTCCTTGATATCTGACATAATGCATAAAAGGGTCCTTGAACAACCATAGGGTCTTATGAAAATCATTACGAAGCACTACTACAAGATGTTCTATTTTTCCATAAAAATGCGTTCGCTCAAGAACAGTTCCAAAGGATGTTGATCGTAAATGATCAGATTGTTTACGGAGAAAAACAAATACCGATTCACATTCATATACATGAAAATTATATATGAACAAGAAGAATCTTCGATTCTCTTTTGAACAAAGGGAAATGGATTTCTTTGGAGCATTGAGACTATTCGAATTCTGATAGCCGTGGAGAAAGAATCGCAATAAATGCAAAGAGGGAGCATCTTGTATCCAAGAGTGAAGTATTTGAACCAAGATTTCCAGATGGACGGGGTAAGGTATTAGTATATGTGACACATGATTTAAATGTGACAATTTGTCCTCGAAAAAGGGAAAAATTGAATGGATAGATCGTAAATTAGGAGAGTTTGCTATTTCTTTTTCTTCTAAAGAAAATATTAATCGCAGCGAGAATGGAATTTCCATAATAACTGCAAAACCCTCTGATACTGTTTGAGTATACAAATTTTTGTTGTGCCCAATGAATCGATTTTGGTTGGAATCATTAATCGAAATAATCAAACGATTCTGTCGATGCATTCGAGTAATTAAACGTTTCACAATTAGTGAACTGGATTTATTGTCATAACCTAAATTTTCCATAGTTTCGTAAAAAATCGAACCATTTAAAGCATAATAATGAGCAAGTGCGTAGATATACTCCTGAAATAGAAACGGATAAATGAAGCATTGTTGCCGAGATCTATCTATTTCGAAATATCTTTGTAATTCCTCCATTTGAAATTCTACTTGGTCCCCTTGGACCGAAGGCACGAGGGATTTCTTGGGTTATCAAATGATACATAGTGCGATACGGTCAGAACAAGGTATTATAGTAAAAAATAGTAGATACCCTGAAGAGGGGGAGTACAGCCCAAGCAATGGATCCTCTCTTTCCATCCAATTTGTTTGTGTTCATTATAGTTACAAGAGATGGTTAGAAATCCTTTATTTTTGCAACCCAATCGATCTTTTGACTTTGGAAGAAATTCTCTTTATCAGTATACCGTTTCTTCTACACACTCGTCTCCACTCCATACTCTATAATAGAGAAAGAATGGTTAATAGTTAGGATTCATGAAAAAAAAAAGGAATCAATGATCTACTCATAGGAGAATTCTTTCCCGCATTAGGCACTAATCCATTTTTAACATCTAATTAGATCGGGTAATCATTCGAATTATGAACCGAAGCTCGTTGCTTTTGGTTTCCTTAGCATTGGAGCCATTGGGGCTCTATCCATTTATTCACGCGACCCAACTGTGAATTGATTTGGTACCGTTACCAAAATAAAAATAAGATTTTGTACCGCCCTGGTTAAGGATGAAATATTCCCAGAGCTCTCCGTTGATACGACATGCTGTTTTTTCCATTCATTCCCCTTCAGGATCAGTCGTGGTCTTACAAACTCTACCAATGGTATGGACGAATCCGTTGCTTCATCCAAATGTGTAAAAGATCATAGCCGCACTTAAAAGCCGAATACTCTACCGTTGAGTTAGCAACCCGTGTAAATATGGTATGTAGATACGATCTAAATCAAAAAATAAAACAAAGAGATTGGATTGTTCTACCCAAGCAAAACATTGAACCAGCAACAAATCGAAAAGAAACATTTGTTGATCAATTAAAAACGTAAAAATGTTCAGATCAGATGAAAACACAACAGATTCACGGATAAATAGAGATAATTTACGGACATTCCTTTTTTATCATTTTTTTTCATGAAATGAAATTCAGAAGAGACTTCTTCTGTCACAGCGAATCTGTCGAAGCTATCATTTGAGTGATGGAAAGAAACAAACTTATGGGACGTAGAATAATAGATCCTTTTATTTATCCACGATCCAATTATAAATCGACCGATACACCGTTGTCAATATGAATTGAATGTTGAAAACAAATTGCATAAACATGAACAAAATAAGGCTTGTGTTGGATCGGCACTACTATTCACTCGATCTTTTTTTCTATTCGTTTCATGTCAGATTTTTTTGTCGTTATATGATATGGGATCGTGTGTTAGCAATAGTGAATAAATATGAATAGAGCAAAAAAAAAAGGAACGGTGGAGAAAAAATTACACAAAGCTAGATATTCCCTTTTTGTATTTCAGAAATTTCATTTCGTTTTATTAAATTGAAGTTCCTTAAATACTTCCGATTTTTTTGAAATATCATGAATAGTTCGTGTAGGTTGAGCACCTTTCTCAAGGAAATATAGAATGGAGGGAACATTTGAATAAGTTTGTTTTTTTATCGGATCGTAAAAACCCACTTTACAAAGATCTCTTCCTTCTCTTCGGGATCGAACATCAATTGCAACGATTCGATAGATAGCCCATCGGGATAGATATAGATGAACAATACCCCCCCTAGAAACGTATAGGAGGCTTTCCCCTCGTACGGCTCGAGAAAGAATGATTCGAATTTCTGTATAGAGTGAAAAATGGATCCATAAAAATCATCAATTAATTAGGATTTGAATCATTTTTTTATTCTTCCTTACCGAAAAAGAAATCTCATTCATACTCATAACTCAAGTTGGGTAATTCTCAAAGAGATCGAAGGTGAATCCTTCGACATTTATTGAGTCGTCTCTAACCTCTTTTGGTTGTCTCGTCGAGAATCTATTCTCGTTTTTCATTATGATCTAGTTATTGAGACAATGGAAAGTGGCGTTTCCTTGTTCCGGTATCCTTTATCTTTGCTTTGAATCGTTGGGTTTAGACATGACTTCGGTGATTCTTAATTGTTTCAAAATGGCAGCAACATACCTTTTGTTCTTTCTATTGAACAATTACACAAATGATTGATTCCCTTATGATACAATACACTTTTGATCGAAAAAGTTTTACCAATTCCGACAAATTGTACTTTTTTGCTTTTGGATTTGAAACTTGTTCGAATTTTTGATTTTTACATCGAAGATATCCTTACGAAGTTGGAACAACTTATTGACCGGCACTAACCCTAGATCCTTCCCTCTGATAAATGAATCAAGAATTTCTGCTCGAGCTCCATCATGTACTATCCCCCCAAAAAGGGGGTCCTAGTGGCATAGAACAAACTATGTCGAGTCAAGAGCATCCTCATTGATATATAAAATGGAAATGGTGGGTGCAAGAATCCACAGCAGATCTTGTCCTTCAAGTCGCACGTTGCTTTCTACCACATCGTTTCAAACGAAGTTTTACCATAACATTCCTCTACCTCTAACTTGGAACCGGTATGGAATTGATTCAATATGGAATCATGAATAGTCATTGGTTCCATTAGTGCATAGTAGAATAGTCCATACCTTTTTCTATATGGAGGAATAGACATTTATTTTTCTGGGAAAGTCTCAGCAAGAAGTCAATTTAACCCCATATTCTGTCATATGAACAACACACATTTCTAAAAAACACTAAGAATGCGCTGCTTAAGACTTATTTATATCTACACCTTCAACATATTGTTCGGTACAATCACTCATGAACAGTCCAATTCTTTCTTGAACAACTAAGCTAAAGAAAGAGTCTTGAATTAGATCATCAATACCGGAACAAAATAGAACGATTCATTAACTAAATAAGTTATTCTAATGACCCCAGAAAAGTCGCAAGTAACTCGATCTCGATATAATAAATTAACCAATCTCACACTTCTTCGAATATTTCAGATTTATAAGGTAACGAATCAAAAAATATCTTCTTACGGGATGCTATCTTGTATAGGTATACAGCCAAATGAGTCCAAATCAATTCGATTTGTTCTTTCTCTTTTTATCTTGTTCCACCCCAGACTTAGTAGCTTTAATTCCAGTGATGAAATGAGTACCGAGAACTCCTCCTGTTTCAAATTCAGGATCCACCTAAAATTAGTCATTTTGAATACCTCATTCACTTTAGGAATGATAGAGACCTATCTTAGGCATTTCGACTCACAATGCATCATGTGGGAATCCAATAAGGATATGATTCTTCTCTGAATCATTAGAAATCAGAAAAAAAGATGGGATGGGACCGTGTTGTATCCAATATTACACAGAGGATTGTTAAAGAAAAGAGAACATTGTTATGATAGAACCGGGGCTGGGACGGAAGGATTCGAACCTCCGAATAACGGGACCAAAACCCGCTGCCTTACCGCTTGGCCACGCCCCATTTCGGTTTCCATTCGACACTAATAACACTAATATGTCTATTGGTTGTTCGTCAATTCCCGCCCCAATATATATATATGGAATAGGTTGTTGCTAAAATTCTACACATGTAGATGTAGAATCAAAATGAATTTATTGCTCATTATATATAAAATTTATTGCTCATTATATATAAATCAATTAAGATATTGTCGAAAAGTATGATTTTTTCTATTCTCATTTGAGAATTGAAAGATTTTTGATTGGGGGAGTTCAAAGCAAAAGAAGAATTTTTTTGTTTGGCCTATCTTCTTTCTTCGTTTTTTCCCTTATATCAATAACTCAATAATAACGAAATTCTCTCCAAGAGCAAAATTTTTCTTATGCCTAAAACCTTTAGTTTGATCTGTATCTGTCTTAATTCTACCCTTCATTCGAGTAGCTTTTTCTTCGCCAAATTACCTGAGGCTTATGCTTTTTTCAATCCAATCGTAGATATTATGCCAGTCATACCTGTGCTCTTTTTTCTCTTAGCCCTTGTTTGGCAAGCTGCTGTAAGTTTTCGATGAGATCTTGAATACTGTCCGAGAAAAATTCATGATTGATTCGAGGAAAAAAAAAGAAATCTATTCTAACAATTGATCTTGATAAGATAAGATAAGTCCTACATTATGAACTCTTGATTCAAACATGGAAATTGGATAGCTGAGATGGATCTGGATCGCCCCTTTTTCTCATTCTGACCCTCCTAAGGTCAAATGCCTTATGTAAGGTCCCCCACAATACGTAATTGTGAGTATGAAAAAAAAAATTTCGGTAACGAAGGAAATCTTATCTTATTACAAATGAATACCTTTCTTTTCTAGAATAGAAATAAATTTCTTGGTGTCAAAACGGGATATGCGGTAAAAAAATCGAGAATCTATTCCCCTATTTCCTTTCCACCAAAAAAGATCTTGGAGATTGTGTAATGCTTACTCTCAAACTATTCGTTTACACAGTAGTGATATTCTTTGTTTCTCTCTTCATCTTCGGATTCCTATCTAATGATCCAGGACGTAATCCTGGACGTGAGGAATAAAAAATCGGAGGTTTTTAGTTCCTGGATTTCTTAATCTTCTTAAGATTTTCTCTACTCCATACATTTAACCAAGATAAGAAGGGATCAAGATTTTTTAGAATTCGAAAGATGAGAAATCTCAAGTGATCGGAAGGGACGGAGAGAGAGGGATTCGAACCCTCGGTACGAAAAATCCGTACAACGGATTAGCAATCCGCCGCTTTAGTCCACTCAGCCATCTCTCCCAATAACAAATTGATTGTTCATTTGTAACGCGCGAAGTAAAGATTGAGAAAATCAAGGTTCTTTTATTCCTCGGCCTGGCCAGTCTCTAGCCAGGCCATTCCTCGTTTTGTTCCAATGAATCATAGATCAAATGAGTTTTCTGGTTTAAAAAAGAAAATACTTGTTATTATGGCAGTGACAAAGGCAATTTCCATTCCTATTACACTCCTGTCATTTCTTATGATTCTTTATTTATTGCTTTTTTGATTTTATTGCTTTTTTGATTTTATTGATATTGACTTACTGGAATGAAAAACACACATTTCTTTTCTCAAGGGAAAAGCTTTGTTTGAACACTTGAGTCCGCAAAAAAGACGAATACTATAATTTTTTATTTTTCACTAGATACAATTAACCCAAATTCATAAAATTTGGCAGTTAAATGAATAGAGAAAAGAGTAACCTCGAAAAAGATAAGATGCAAACTCTCACTTTTTTGCGGGAAGGGGGGAGAAATCGTTTCTTTACTTGAAAAAGAATTAATGGAAAAAAATGGAACTACCGATTCTTGTTCTTGCACAACTCATTCTTATGTTTATGTTCCGACTTCAATGGCTATTTCGAGCCGGGACTGTCAGTAATGATTCCCCATGTAAAAGATGTAACTTGTTATTTAAACGAATCTTCGTCTATTTCATTAAGTCCCCCATCGGGGGCACGTCAACACTTACTGCAATTTTCATGATTCTAATCCCATCTTGATTACGTCCCATTCGCTTATTCGACAAATAGTAAATTCATAGATTATAATCATATTGTAGCGGGTATAGTTTAGTGGTAAAAGTGTGATTCGTTCTATCGACAACGGAAATAGTTAAAGGGTCTTTCAGTTTGATTCATATTCCGACCGACAAACTTTATTTCTTAAAGGGGTTTAATCCTTTAACCCTCAATGCCACATTTGAGGAAGAATATAATTCTCGTGATTTGTATCCAAAATTCAATTAGAAATTGAACAACAAAATTCATTGGATTATGGAATCGCGAAGCAGAATTTTTCTTTGTATTGTAAGTCGGATCAACCCTTCCCATTCCTTGAGTATAAGGAAAGGATCCATGGATGAAGATAGAAAGGTGTATTTCTAATCGTAACTAGATCTTCCCCCTTTTTTGTAAAGGGAAAGATTGAAGCCAAATAGCTAGGAAACGACGGCTTTGGTTTACCAAAGCCGTCGCATCGCCATATTGTTTCAGCTCGGTAGAAACAATAAAATTCTTTTCCTCAGGATTCTCTCGAGTAGAAATAAGGAACGAAGTAACTAGAATAGAAGGATTTGTTAGAATCCCTCTCTTCTAGAGGGATCATCTAGAAAGCGAGTCGTTTTGGATGCGATTCAGACAGAAAGGCTGACATAGATGTTATGGATCGAATTTTTTTCTTTGAATTCGAATTGACTATGATTCCTTTTTTCCATACATCGTAAATGTTTTCTTTATTTTTTGTGATTTCGTTTACGGATTAGATCTGGGAATCTATTTATCTTCCATAAAGAAGCCGAATGAAACCAAAGTTTCATGTTCGGTTTTGAATTAGAGACGCTAAAAATGATGAATTGGCGTCGACTATAACCCCTAGCCTTCCAAGCTAACGATGCGGGTTCGATTCCCGCTACCCGCTTCATATGCACTATGATGATTAATGCATCATTGATTTGGATGATCCATCTTTATTCCCTAGAATCCCTATTCCTTGAAATTTCTACGCTAGAATCAATCAGATTCTTTTC